TATGAATGACTCGCTATTCACTCGGTTTCTGGTCAATAATAAGATTATGTAGGAGAGATGGCCGAGTGGTTCAAGGCGTAGCATTGGAACTGCTATGTAGGCTTTTGTTTACCGAGGGTTCGAATCCCTCTCTTTCCGTTTCTGTTAGTTCACCAACGTGACCGACCACAATGTATCAAATCAAATAACAACTGATACCATTATTCCAGTTCCAGCAATAAGACTTTTATTTGATAGAAATTCTCTATCCCATAAATTCTCTATTCCTAATTACATTACTGCGGTACGTAAAATACAAATATCGGAAAGAGCAAAAAAGAAAAAAAAAATCCTACTGCTGATCTATTTGTAATACGTGAATGAGAAAAATGCGGATCAAGGCCCTTAGATCTATTTACTTCGTCGAAAAGAGGGCAAAATTTTCTGAATCTTTCTTTGTTATTTTCGTTAGGTTCAAGTCTGGCGGGAATAATATTCTACGACTAACAACTCATTTATTTTCAAACCGATCCATTTACTATCTATTATTTGATTTACTAATCCTTTATATTGGAATGAGTCAATAGTCAAATGTTTTGGCAATTCCTCGGGGGGGGGTGAAGCAATATAATTTTGAATCAGAGCTTTCGATCTTTGTTTATCCTTCGTAGTAATAATATCTCGGGGTTTGCAACGATAACTTGGTATATCCACTATACGACCATTAACTAAAATATGTCTATGGTTAACGAATTGCCTAGCTCCAGGAATGGTCGAAGCCATACCCAATCGAAAAAGGATGTTATCCAAACGCATCTCAAGTAGTTGTAGTAAAACCTGACCTGTTGACCCTTTGGCTTTTCCAGCGATATGTACATATCTAACTAATTGTCGCTCCGTCAGACCATAATGAAAACGCAATTTCTGTTTTTCTTCTAGACGAATACGATATTGCGATCTTTTCCCAGAACGCAATTGGGTTTTAAGATCACTTCCGGATTTAGGTCTTTTACTAGTTAGTCCTGGTAAAGTCCCCAGACGGCGTATTTTTTTGAAACGAGGTCCTCGATAACGAGACATAAAGACTCCTTTTTTTATTTTATTGAAATTTCATTTTACAGAATAAATCTTAAATTAAGACTGAACTAAAGGATAAACAAAGCAAAGCTAAATTTACTGAAGTATTACAAAGTAGAATGAAATGAATTCTATTAATATCCGGATTTTTGTATATGTATATATAGGAAGTTGAGGCTCCGTTTTATGATTTGTTCTGTAGAGATCTAATTGCTCCAATCCATTTTTTATTCATAGTTACAAGTTACCACGACATAATAGATCGGTGATCCAACATTTTGAGAAAAGGGGAGATTATCAATCATGGAAAAATCGATAGAGAAAAAAAAAGCCGGCTATCGGAATCGAACCGATGACCATCGCATTACAAATGCGATGCTCTAACCTCTGAGCTAAGCGGGCTCACATAATAGAAATTTAAATAGTATAACAAATAGAAATAGTGTATAGGAATTCAGGAAACTGCTGGATCTTAGCTTAGGGTTATTAGCTATTAATTTAATATGAACTATATAGTTCATAGTTCTATTGTTATATCTATATCATTATATCTATATTATTAGTTATAACTAATATAACTAATAATATAGAACTAGATATGACTAAATAGAATTAATAGAATTCTATTTTTCTAATAGTAATAGTAATAGATATTTTTCTAATTTTAAATTATAAACTATGATTATAAAAAATCTAATTATTTCTTAATAGAAAATTTATTTATTTCTTAAAGTAAAGCAGTTATAGCAATAATTATAGCGTATAGCGAGCGGATCGGTCCTAAGAAAAGAAAAGATAAGGATAAAGATAAAGATACAATACAAATTAGAATGAGACATTCTTCTGGTTTCATTCGTAAAAGGAAGAGATAGGACGAAAAAAAAGAAGAATGAATATCGACCGTTCCAGTATTCCAAATCGCACTGTAAAAAAAAGGGAGGGAGAAACATATATATATGGGATATATCTATCCATATTGAATTGCGGATACATCAATGATAGAATCATTTCTGATTGAAACAAGGTTTATCCAATAGAAAAAAACTGATAGAGGAGAGGATCACCAAAAAAATCAAATAGCATACACTTTTTCGATATGGGAATCATTCATTAGATAATGAATTCAACGGTTCCAAAATAAATGAAAGAGATGGGTGGAATTCCAACCGGATCTTGGTCTCAAATCAAAAGGGGATATGGCGAAATTGGTAGACGCTACGGACTTGATTGGATTGAGCCTTGGTATGGAAACCTACTAAGTGGTAACTTCCAAATTCAGAGAAACCCTGGAATTAAAAATGGGCAATCCTGAGCCAAATCTTTATTTTGAGAAAACAAGGGTTTATAAAACTAGAAAAAAAAGGATAGGTGCAGAGACTCAATGGAAGCTGTTCTAACGAATGGAGTTGACTACGTTGTGTTGGTAGCTGGAATTCCTCTATCG